ATGCAACTAAAACGATGATTTTTTTCTACAAAACACAAGGACATTGGCACTCTATATTTAATATTCGGAGCCTGAGCAGGAATGGTCGGCACAGCTATGAGAGTAATAATTCGAACTGAACTCGCCCAACCTGGCTCCCTCCTCCAAGACGACCAAATATATAAAGTTATAGTAACAGCTCACGCTCTGGTAATGATCTTCTTTATGGTAATGCCCATAATGATAGGTGGGTTCGGAAACTGATTAATTCCCCTAATGATTGGCGCTCCAGACATGGCATTCCCTCGAATGAATAACATGAGATTCTGACTAATCCCCCCATCCTTCCTTCTTCTTATAGCCTCAGCCGGGGTTGAAAGTGGAGCTGGGACAGGATGAACTATATACCCCCCACTTTCCAGTGGATTAGCACACGCCGGCGGCTCAGTAGACCTGGCAATTTTCTCCCTTCACTTAGCGGGTGCCTCATCAATTCTAGCCTCTATAAAATTCATCACCACCGTTATCAACATGCGAACACCAGGAATTTCCTTTGATCGACTCCCCCTATTTGTCTGATCAGTCTTTGTAACAACCTTCCTTCTTCTCCTGTCCCTTCCGGTACTAGCTGGAGCTATAACAATGCTACTTACAGACCGAAATGTTAAAACCACCTTCTTCGACCCCGCAGGCGGAGGGGATCCCATACTATTTCAACACCTCTTCTGATTTTTTGGCCACCCAGAAGTTTACATCCTTATTCTTCCAGGGTTCGGAATGATCTCACATATCATCGCACATTACTCAGGGAAGGCTGAACCATTTGGCTATCTTGGAATGGTATACGCCATAGTTTCTATAGGAATTCTAGGGTTCCTAGTCTGAGCCCACCACATGTTTACAGTAGGAATGGATGTTGACACCCGAGCTTACTTCACAGCAGCCACAATGATCATTGCCGTCCCCACCGGAATCAAGGTGTTTAGATGAATGGCTACCCTCCAGGGTAGAAAACTCCGATGAGATACCCCCCTGCTTTGAGCCCTGGGATTTGTTTTTTTATTCACTATTGGAGGTCTAACTGGAGTAATACTTGCTAACTCCTCCATAGATATTATCCTTCACGACACATACTATGTAGTAGCACACTTCCACTATGTCCTCTCAATGGGTGCTGTATTTGCAATATTTGCAGGATTTACCCACTGATTTCCCTTATTTTCCGGAGTCTGTCTTCACCCTCTCTGAAGAAAGATACACTTCATTCTTATGTTCATCGGGGTAAATCTAACCTTTTTTCCCCAGCACTTTCTAGGCCTTGCTGGAATGCCCCGACGATATTCAGACTACCCCGACGCATACACCCTTTGAAATACAGTCTCTTCAATTGGGTCCACCATATCCCTTATAGCAACTCTCATTTTCGTGTTCCTAATTTGAGAGGCATTCTCCTCCCAACGACCCCTCTTACACCCTGAGTACTCAACTTCTTCACTAGAATGACAATACCTGTCTTTTCCCCCCTCACACCACACATTTGACGAAACCCCCTCCACTATCCTACTAACTAAGTAATAAGGATTAGTCTAACATAAGACCTCTAACTTCGACCTAGATAATTTTGGCTTGTACCCAAAACCCTTTTATTAACTCAATATTCATATTAACTATTTCTATTTTCTATCTCGGCATACTAGGTATCCTCATAAAACGCCTTCACTTTCTATCTATCCTCTTATGCTTAGAACTCCTCCTTATCTCCCTCTTCCTAGGGTTAATTCTATGGTCATTCAGTATCGGGTCTCAATACCTTCTCCCTAACAACCTTATTCTCCTCACCCTATCAGCCTGCGAAGCAAGCACAGGACTCTCCCTAATGGTTGCATTATCCCGAACTCACAACTCTGATTTAGTAGTAAAAATCAATATTCTCCAACAATAAAATGGCAAATTGAGCTCAACTAGGACTCCAAGACGCATCATCCCCCTTAATGGAAGAATTAACCTACTTTCACGACTACACCCTAATTATTCTCACTTTAATTACCATTCTAGTATTCTATGGTTTAATCTCTTTAATTTTCTCCACCAATACAAATCGATTCTTTCTAGAAGGACAAACACTAGAAACCGTATGAACCATCCTCCCAGCCATTATACTAATATTTATAGCCCTACCATCTCTCCAACTTCTTTACCTAATGGACGAAGTTAACAAACCCTTCCTAACTATTAAGGCCATAGGTCACCAATGATACTGAAGATACGAATATGCTGACTACCGATTATTAGAATTTGACTCCTACATGATCCCCACAAAAGACCTCTCCCCCGGAAAACCACGACTTTTAGAGGTAGATAACCGACTAGTTCTCCCTGCCCAAACACCCATTCGAGTCCTAATCTCGTCCTCCGATGTTCTCCACTCCTGAGCAATCCCCTCTCTAGGCATAAAGATGGACGCCGTTCCCGGCCGTCTAAACCAAGTCAAATTTTTTATCTCCCGATGTGGACTTTTCTATGGTCAATGCTCAGAAATCTGCGGGGCAAACCATAGATTTATGCCCATAGTCCTTGAATCCATTAAATTCTCCAAATTTGAAAATTGAGTATCAAACTTCCTAAACGAATCCTAGGTAAGCTGATACGACAGCATCAAACTCTTAATTTGAACCCAAGTGACTCCACCCACTACCAAGGAAATGCCCCAACTAAAACTTGCATGATGACTCTTTAACTTTATCCTGGGTTGATTATCACTAATCTTACTAATCACCATTATCTCCAAAAAGTCCCTAATTACATTTAAGACCCCACTTTCCTCCTCTTCTAAGCTATCAACGATTAAAAAAAAATGACCCTGAAACTAAACAGTATATTTAGACAATTCTCCACTGACCTTCTCTTTATAATTCCCATCACCCTAGCCTCCATTTTCCTCAAACTCTCCTGAGTATTCTTCTCAAAAAGCACAAACTGACTTCCCTCCCGAATTTATTTTATCTTTAACCTTTTCTTCCAATCCATCATAAACACTATATTCCAACAGACAAAACCTAAAACAGCCCCCTGAGTAACCTCCTTTACATCAGTATTTGTCCTAATATTCTCTATTAAAGTACTAGGGCTATTGCCCTACGCTTTCACCTCTACAAGACACATTTCCCTCACATACAGTATAGGAATCCCCCTATGAATGTCAGTAAACATTCTAGGTTTTTACTTAGCCTTTAAAACTCGATTAAGACACCTAGTCCCCCAAGGAACCCCACCTCTTCTTATTCCCTTAATGATTATAATCGAAACCATAAGACTTTTCGCCCAACCAATTGCATTAGGTTTACGACTTGCTGCTAATCTAACTGCCGGACATCTGCTAATATTTCTCCTTTCCACCGCCATTTGAGTTCTTAGAACCAGCCCCTCAATTGCAACAATAACACTTGTTATTTTTTTTCTCCTATTCCTCCTTGAAGTGGGCGTAGCCTGCATTCAAGCGTACGTATTTACAGCCCTGATCCATTTCTACCTCTCCCAGAATCTATAGACCTTAAATTATGACCCACCAACACCCCTACCACCTCGTAGACCAAAGACCCTGACCTCTCACAGGAGCTATTAGAGCATTCATGATGACTTCAGGCCTAATACTCTGATTCCATACTAATAAAAACTTACTTCTAATAGCAGGAACCCTCCTACTACTACTAACCATAACCAAATGATGACGAGATATAATTCGAGAAGCCACCTTTCAAGGTTTCCACACCCTCCCTGTAAAAACAGGCTTACGCTATGGAATGATCCTATTTATTACCTCCGAAGTCTGCTTTTTTTTCGCCTTTTTTTGAGCCTTCTTCCACAGCAGACTAGCACCTGCTGTGGAGCTGGGGGTCTGCTGACCTCCAACAGGAATAAGCCCCATCAAACCCTTTCTAGTCCCCCTTCTAAAAACAGCGGTTCTCCTCTCATCCGGAGTCACCGTAACATGGTCCCATCACAGAATACTTTCAAAAAATCGCACAGAAGCTATTCAAGGCCTTACCTTAACAGTAATTCTAGGCGTATACTTTACCTCCCTTCAAGCATGAGAATACTATGACTCCCCCTTTACCATAGCCGATAGAGTTTACGGTGCCACCTTTTTTGTAGCTACCGGATTCCACGGACTCCATGTTCTAATAGGGACCACCTTCCTAGCTATTTGCCTCCTACGATTAATAACCTTCCATTTTTCTAAAAACCATCACTTTGGCTTTGAGGCCGCCGCATGATACTGACACTTCGTAGATGTTGTCTGACTTTTCCTATATATATGCATATACTGGTGAGGCTCTTAAGAGAAAAAAGGAATTAAACCCTTATCCTTTAGTTTCAAGCTAAACGCATTTCTATCTGCCATTTCTCCTCTATACTCTATATATCAATAAAATTTTAAAACTTACCACCGTATCATCTTCAATTACTTTAATAGCGATAATAATCCTTTTTGCCGCACACCTACTCCCCTCACGCTATCTTGACTACGAAAAGGCTTCCCCCTACGAGTGCGGTTTTGACCCCCTAAACTCTGCTCGCGTCCCTTTCTCCTTCCGCTTCTTTCTTGTTGCCATCCTTTTCCTCCTATTTGATCTTGAAATTTCCCTCCTGTTCCCCTTCCCCCCCTCCAACTTTATCAAAAACCCTCTGATATCATCCTCCCTAGCTACTATTTTCCTCATTATACTTGTATTGGGTCTCATATTTGAATGACTCCAAGGAGGCTTAGACTGGGCAGAATAACCTCAAATTAATGATATATCTTATCCTCCCAGCTGCCTTAGCTCCTATTTTACCCTGACTCTCCTCCCCCCGCACTCTATGAGCATACTCCATATCTTTTGCTTCCTTAATCTCCTTTACCAGCCTTAACCTACTCCAACCCAAAATCTCATCGACTTGACATAACCTATCTTCCTGGTCTGCTACCGACCCCCTTTCAACCCCCCTCCTAATCCTTAGCTGCTGACTAATACCAATTTCCTTGCTAGCTAGAATAAACTCTATCAAGAACCAAAGCCACCAAAACCAACAAACCTTCATCTCCCTCCTATTTATTATACTACTCGCCCTCCTAATAACCTTCTCATCCTTAGAATTCTCACTGTTTTACATAGCCTTCGAAACAACACTCCTCCCCACCCTCACCCTAATAGCCCGATGAGGGGCACAAAAGGAGCGACTCCAAGCTAGAATATACTTCCTATTCTACACACTAACCGGCTCCCTGCCCCTTTTAATTACCCTCCTAGCACTTTACTCATCTTCCTCATCCCTCTCCATCCCAACAATTAAACTAAATGACAACCTGCCTTTACTCTCACTCCCCCTAACCTCCATTTGATGGGTTCTATGCTTAATTGCATTCACCATAAAGATGCCTATATACGGATTTCACCTGTGGCTCCCCAAGGCTCACGTAGAAGCCCCTATAGCTGGCTCAATGATCCTTGCCGCAATATTACTAAAGCTGGGGGGATACGGCCTCGCCCGCACTATACCCATATTCTTTATCCCCTCAGCAAACTTAATCTCACTCCCCCTAACCACTTTCTGCATATGAGGTGCTCTAGTAACAAGAATTATCTGTCTCCGACAAACTGACCTTAAGGCCCTAATAGCCTACTCCTCCGTAGGTCACATGAGAATCGTAGCCTCTGGAATATTCTCTCTAACACCATGGGGATTAAGTGGGGCCCTAACTCTAATGATAGCCCACGGATTAATTTCCTCCGCAATGTTTTGCCTAGCTAACCTCCTATATGAACGTAAAAAAACACGAACCTTATCAATCTCTCGAGGATTCAAGCTAATAACCCCCCTACTAACCCTATGATGAATCATTACCTGCGTCTCCAACTTAGGCCTACCTCCCACCCCCAACCTCCTTGGGGAACTCTTTATTATATCAGCTATAATAGACTGAAACACCCTCTCCCTCCCAATTATCACCCTAGCCACAGTATTCGGCGCAGTATATTCACTCCTTATACTGAGAAACACAAAAAACAGGTCCTTTCCCCCATTCCTCTCAAAAATATCCCCTGTATCCTCCTGTGAACACCTTTTAATATCCCTCCATCTACTCCCTTTAATTCCTCTAATCATAAACCCAAATCCCATTACCGCATAAAACTTAACCCAAAAAAACAACAAATATGACAAAAACAACACTTTTACACAAGACCCCCCCCCTTACACATAAAAAAAAAAAAAAAAAGCAATAGAAATCACAATCAAATAAATTTCTGACCAACATCCCACATCATTGCACTTCCCACTATAAAAATTTATATGGCCTGATTTTGACCGAAGTAGTTTAAAAAAAACTCTAATTTGTGGCATTAGAGCTGCTGGTTTAAATCCAGCCTACGGTCCGAAATTTATGGGTTTGTTTTAGTCCTGCTAAGTCTTTAAACCTGTAGTTCAATTCTATGGAAATTTCGATGTTCCTGCCACCCTCCTGTGCCATCTCTACCATTAAAATAACAATAATTATCATCCTCTTTCTCTCTATCTTTTTTTTCCAAAAAAAAAAGAAACCTGACTTCTTTTCAAGGTTTCACTTTATGGGTTTAAATTTTAATGCCGACCTTTCGTTTATAAAAAAGAATAAAACTTTCTTTATTTCCATTCTTAAGGCCTCAACTTTTTTTTCATTTATCCCACTCTCCCTTAAAATCGCCATCAAATCCCCGGATACAGTAGTAGTCCTAAAAAATTGACTCAGGAGCAACTCCTTCTCCATCCCTGTGGAGCTTCACTTCGACCTAAAATTTAAAATATTCTTCTCTGTGGCCCTATTCGTATCATGATCAATAGTAGAATTCTCTTTCTACTACATGAAAAAAGACCCGGCACCAAAAAAATTTTTCCGTCTTTTAGTTATCTTTCTCCTAAACATGATAATTCTAACCTCTGCTAAAAATATATTTTTACTATTTATAGGTTGAGAGGGGGTGGGATTTTTGTCCTTTTTACTCATAAGCTGGTGAACAACACGCACTAAAGCCAATAAATCTGCCATTCAAGCTGTTATATACAACCGAATAGGGGACACGGGAATGCTGGTTTTTTTTTCTTTAAGTCTTACTATATTTAAATCTTGATCCCTAACCGAAATTAGTGCCCTAAATAACCACACTTTTTCAATTCACTACCTCCTCTTAGCAGGGGCACTAATTGCTGCTGCTGGAAAGTCTGCTCAATTTGGACTACACCCCTGACTCCCCGCCGCCATGGAGGGGCCCACTCCGGTCTCAGCCCTCCTTCACAGATCAACAATGGTTGTGGCTGGAATATTTTTCTTAGTCCGGATAAGACCAACCTATGATAATATACCAATTTTCCACTCTTGATGCTTAATCCTGGGGTCTCTTACAGCAATATTTGCCGCAACAACCGCCATCTCTCAGCACGACATAAAGAAGATAGTTGCCTACTCCACTACAAGCCAGCTTGGACTTATGATGGTATCAATTGGCCTAAACCAGCCCAACATCGCCTTATTTCATATTTGCACCCACGCCTTCTTTAAGGCAATGTTATTTCTCTCCTCCGGAAGAATCATTCACAGACTAAAAGATGAACAAGACATCCGAAAGATGGGGGGTCTCCATCTTTTACTCCCTAACACCTCCGCTTGCATCCTACTAGGAAGATTAGCACTGTCAGGGGTCCCCTTCTTGTCTGGCTTCTACTCCAAGGACCTTATTTTAGAATTAAGATTTTTGAAACTCTCTAATCTTACTGGGATTTTATTTTCTTTCATAGCCACCCTTCTGACCTCGGCATATTCCTTCCGAATAATTTACTTTTGTTTCCTAAAAAATTCTGCCTTTCTACCTCTACCCCCCACTAAAGAAGAAGACCCCAAACTATCAAAAGCCTTAAACCGACTAGCTTTCGGGACAATTCTATCTGGTTGGTTTATATCAACTTTTATTCTAATTAACTCACCCCTGACAATACCCTTTCTTCTCAAGAATCTCGCCTTTGCAATCACCCTAATAGGAATAATCTTCTCGGTGTCTGCTCTATCTTCTCTATCTAAAACCCCCCTATCTCTACTTGCTAAAATAAAATCATTCACCTCTCAACAATGGTTCTATGAAAAGTTATCCCACTCATTTTTCCTACTCCTATCATTTTTTACCTCACTATTACTGAGAACCCGAAACCTTGATCGGGGATGAAAAGAAAGTCTCGGGCCTCAAGGTCTTGGGGGCCTGTCTTCCTCTAGATCCCAAAGATACCAACGCTCTCAAAGGGGCTATATTAAGCAATACCTTGTATTTGCTACAACCTCTTTTGCTATAATTTTCTTAATCTCCTCTCTCTATGCCCATATTTAGTAAACAAACCTCTATAATAACCTCTATAAAGCCTTTAGAATTTTAAAATCTGATCCATAAGTTATTACAAGAGCTACTATTAATGCCACTAATAAAATGTAGCCCCCCCCCTAATAAATATCACCCAAACTCCCCATATAAATTTCTGCTTTCAAGAAGGCCGGATCCTGACAAACTTGTCCACTCTCTAATTTTTTTAGTTAAAAAGGGGTCATACCCAACAAACACCCAAATAACTACTAAAAATCCCAGCCTAAAAACCTCCTTAAAATTCCTTCTTACCAGGGGATACCGCTCCGCTGAAATGGCTGTAGAATATACAAATACTACTAACATCCCCCCCATGTAAATCAGTATTAAAACCAAAGCCATAAACGACACGCCTATCAATCCAACTAATATACAACCAGACAACGCCACAAAAACTAAACCCAACGCCCCATAGTATGGTGACAATCTATAAAACACTAAAGTTCCCCCTAAAAACATCACTACAAATACCAAGTAAAAAATCATTATATATAAAGAAAATTATGACCAGCCCTTTGCGGAAGACACACCCATTATTTAAGGTAATAAACAGATCACTTATTGACCTTCCCTCCCCAAGCAACCTATCTATTTGGTGAAAATTCGGATCCCTGCTTGGCCTCTGCCTAATTATTCAAATTATTACAGGCCTATTCTTAGCCATGCACTACACTTCTGACATATCATTAGCATTTTCTTCTATAAGACACATTTGCCGAGACGTAAACTATGGGTGACTTTTACGAAATATTCACGCAAAAACAGCATCCTTTTTTTTCCTTTGCATTTACTTCCACATAGGACGGGGAATTTACTACGGCTCCTACGTCAAAAAAGAAACATGAAAAATAGGGGTAATCCTCCTACTTTTAACCATGATGACAGCCTTTGTGGGATATGTCCTTCCCTGAGGTCAAATGTCTTTTTGAGGGGCCACCGTAATAACCAACCTAATCACCGCAGTTCCTTACATTGGCTCTTCAATTGTACAGTGACTCTGGGGCGGGTTCTCCGTCGACAACGCAACTTTAGCCCGATTCTTCGCCTTCCACTTTCTATTCCCTTTCATTATAGTTGCCTTATCAATCATCCACCTCCTTTTCCTCCACCAAACTGGCTCTAATAAACCCATTGGAATTAAAGCCAACTTTGATAAGGCGCCATTTCACACTTACTTCTCCACCAAGGACGTTACTGGCTTTATTATTCTTTTTGCCCTACTAACCAAAATAGTTCTTCTGTCCCCCAACCTCCTTAAAGACCCAGAAAATTTTAACCCCGCCAACCCCCTTGTCACCCCAGTCCACATTCAACCTGAATGGTACTTTTTATTCGCCTATGCTATTCTCCGATCAATACCTAAAAAGTTAGGTGGTGTAGTAGCTCTATTAACCTCTATCCTAATTCTTTTCGCAGTCCCAATTTTGCACACTTCCAATAACCAAGCAAAAACCTTCCGCCCCATCTCACAAATTCTATTTTGATCTCTCACCACCGTATTTCTAATTTTAACATGAATAGGAAGGCAACCCGTAGAAGAGCCTTTTATCTTAATAGGCCAAATAACCTCCTCTTCCTACTTCCTCTTATTTATCCTTATATCCCCACTTATCTCCGAACTAGAGAATAAGCTTATATTTTGCAAAGGTAGCTTAAACAAAAAAGCAAAGCACTGAAAACGCTTAAATAAAGGTTTAATTCCTTTTCTTAGCAACCGATTTGGTCCTAGTCCTCTCTTTAATTTTTCACTAAGATGATACATGCAAGCCAAAAACGCCACAGTGAGTACAAACTACTTTAACCGCCCTTCTAAGCAAGCGATTAAAACCCCCAGTATCAGGCTCAATCCTTAGCCACTAACACTTAGCCACCCACATCTGCAGTACTTAACCTTTTACAATAAGTAAAAACTTGATACAGCTATAGTAAATAGGCCTGGTTAATTATGTGCCAGCCACCGCGGTTATACATAAGGCCCAAATTAAAAAAAACGGTTAAAAGGTGGTCCCACCTAAAACTAGAATAAACAACGCCTCTAGCAGTAATAAGCTCCTACAGTAAATTTATCACATTCACTAACTTAATTCTAATCCCCCCTTCAACCACGAAAGCTCAAAAATAAACTGGGATTAGATACCCCACTATATGAGCCGTAAAAAAATAAAACACCAGAGAACTACGAACTAAAGTTTAAAACTCAAAGGACTTGGCGGTTTTTTAGACCCCCCTGGAGGAGCTTGCTGTATAACCGATAACCCACGACAAACCTTACCAATCTTTGAAACCCTTCAACCTGTATACCATCGTCGTCAGTCTACTTCACAAGAACGTATACAAAAAGAATACCCCTTCCCCACGTCAGATCGAGGTGCAGTTAATAGATTGGAAACTAGTGAGCTACAATAAATTCCCAAAATAAACATATATTTGAATAGTAATATGAAATAAAACTTAAAAAAGGATTCAGCAGTAATATCTTACCAGAAAATAAGTATGAAGCCTGGCTCTAAAAAGCGCACACATCGCCCGTCACTCTCGTCTTCAGAGGAGAAAAGTCGTAACATAGTAGGCGTATTGGAAAATGCGCCTGGAATTAATTCTTATAGTTAAACTATAACAGTAGCTTTTCATGCTACAGGTTCGAGTGCCACACCCTCGATAAGAACTCCAGCCTCAAAAGCTACCGCCAGCAATTAATCTTGTAAATTAAAAGACGGAGGTCAAACCCCTCCTTGGGGCCCCCATAGTCACCACCCACCTCCGGCGGTGTGGGGGGTGATATAGTATGTGCACAATCTTCTTTCTTACAGGGTAAAAACATTCTGGGAACAGGGTTAGAAGAGACTAGTATAAAGCTATCGTTCATTCTTTTTTTTTCTTTCTTTTGTCGTATTTTATATTTCTAATATAGGGTTAAAATGATCATTGTATTATATTCCTTTCTGGACTCCAGTATTATTACCTTTTTTTGGTGGCAAGGGCCTTTCCGCTGCTCGGCTTTTCTCTAGCTCAAAAGTGACCATGAAACATAAGTGAGAATTTTTCTCTAAAAAACCTAATTTTTTTGCTTTTATAAATTATTATTCAAAAAGTCCTAAACAATTTTGAACATGTTAAATCCGACTTAAACTCTCTTAATTTTTATTCAGAATATTTTCTGGTGCTTATCTTCAACATGGGCACCCCTTTTCTGGTCCTTTCGTACTGAGAAAAGATTATCAATCGTAGATAGAAACTGACCTGGCTCTCGCCGGTCTGAACTCAGATCACGTAGGACTTTAATGGTCGAACAGACCAACCCTTAAGAGCTGCTACACCCTCCGGAAGTCCCGATCCAACATCGAGGTCGCAAACTTTTTTATCAATATGAACTCTCCAAAAAAATTACGCTGTTATCCCTATGGTAACTTTTTCCTTTGATCACTATTAAGTGGGTCATTTTGTAGAATTATTTCTATTCTGAAGAAGTATCTTCCATTTTTTCTTAGCGGAGGTTAATTTTTCTCCGCGGTTGCCCCAACCAAAACGATTTATGTATAGTACCATCCCCACCCCAAGTAAACTTATATTAATTAATAATTAGCCTAGAATAAGAAACTAGCACCTAAACCCTCGCTCAAGCTCAATAGGGTCTTCTCGTCCCACGACTACATTCTTGCTTCTTCACAAGAATATTAATTTCTGGGTAATTAGAAGAGAGACAGTTAAATTCTCGTCTTGCCGTTCATTCCAGCCTCCATTTAAAAGGCAAATGATTATGCTACCTTTGCACGGTCAAAATACCGCGGCCGTTAAACTACTGTCACTGGGCAGGCAGAGCCCCTTATCCTTAAGTACTCTTTTCAAGGGGCGATGTTTTTGGTAAACAGGCGAAATTATCTTTGCCGAGTTCCTTTCTTCTATGTTATTATTTTTTGATTTCCTGAGTTGGAAGACACTAACAAAAATAACTTTCTCGTCTATTGAAAATATTTTTCCTTCCAAAGTTAGGTGTGGTTAAAACCCAAAAAATCCTTTTGCCCTTACTAATTTTAGCATTCTATCTTCTAAATCATAGAATTCCTCAATAATATTTTTACAACTTCGAACATCACCATAAAATTTATCCGCAACTACTACATGAAAAAAAGCTTTAACGCCGTTCTTAGAGCTGGGTGCTATTAACCCTACTCCCTCACTACTTAGCAGTACATTCTTAAATGTTCTATTCTTAATTTACAAAAAAAGTTTTTTCTTCTCGACAAACAAGCTTATCCCTATCTGTCTAATAACTAAAATATTATTATTTACTATTATTTCCCGTTAAAAGAGTCCCAATATAATAAACCTTTGTTACTTAACTTACACTAATTTCTTGAAGAACCAGCTATCACTGACCGCGATTAGCATTTCACACCTAATGTGCCCTCACACTTTACTATTGCAACAGTAAGAGCTATTTCTCTCCAAGTAGAACACATTAGCTCGCCCAGCTTCGGGTAATAAAACTTTTATTACTTTTCTTGCTAAACCATTATACAAAAGGTACAAATTTTTAGTCTTTCTTTCCTTATTTTCCTTTTTCACATTATTTCAATATTCCTTTACAGTACTTTTTTCTATAGTTTTATACACTCATTTCTTTAAATAATACTCTTTTTATCCCTCTTCTTATCAATATTTTGATAATAATAATATAAAAAATTACACGACCTAAATCTCATAAATAAACTAATTTTTAAAATTTTATTATATATACTTATTTTTTTAACAAAGATAGCAACAAGGGAGAACACAGTAAACCGAAAACATTCAGCCTAACTAGCCCCCTCAAAATCCCCCTATAAAAATACCTATTTCCTCTCGTTAATAAACCTTCACGCCAAACTAAAACCCCTAAAGAGTGCTGGGGGAAAAAAATTAATCTTCTTTTAAAAGCTATTCGCAGATAAAAAAACAACCTTATTAGTCTCCCCACCACCAGCACTCCTCTGATTAAAAAAACTTTTTTTTTAACCAGGCACTCCAAGGCTAAAAACTTTATCAAAAACCCAAATAACGGGGGTAACCCCCCCAATGAAAGAACCCCCAACACCACGACTACTCCTCTCACAGGTTTACAACTTAACAGGCGACCAAAAGAAGCCAAAGAGTGTAACTTAAACTCTTTTCCTAATAGAAATACTCCAGATTTTATCATAAGATATACTAAAAACATAATATAACTCACGCCTAAAGAGAATGGCATAAGTCTACAAATTCACCCTATATGGGCAATAGAAGAAAATGCTAAAATCTTACGAGTTTGAGTTTGATTTAAACCGCCTCAACCCCCCACTAAAACTGAAACTGCCCCAATTACCGCTAGAATGTTTTTACCCTGTATATCTACCACGTACCTGAGCACAATAAAAGGCGCAACCTTTTGCCAAGTAGACAACAATAAACCTTGTAAAAACCCTACACCCTGAATCACATCCGGAAACCAGTAATGACAAGGAAATAGACCCAACTTCAAACCTAAGGCCACTATTAAAATAGATGAAATTAACAATTTAGAAGCCTGAACAACCCTTCAAGACAAATTAATCCACGCCTGAACCAGGGCCATTTTTAAAATAACAGCCGCCCTGAACGATTGAATTAAAAAATACTTTATAGTTGACTCTACTTTCCGCGGAGAAAACTGAAAACATAGTACGGGGACAATAGATAAAGTATTCATCTCCAACCCAACCCAAATAGTAAACCAATGATGCCTACTCACAACCACCAAAGTTCTTAACACCACATTCAAAACTAGTAATACTAAAATTTTTCGATGCACAAAACTTGGGGGGACTTTAACCCCCTTCAACCTAATTATCAGCTAGGTACCCTTCAAAAGGAACAAGTTCTTAAACATATAGACTAGGCGGTAAAATCCCCACAACGATAAACCCCACTATATAAAAAATAAGGAAGGAAAGACTCAACGGCAGGTACTTCTTTCAAGTTAAATACATTAACTGGTCATACCGAAATCGAGGGTAAGAAGCCCGAACTCACAAAAACCTTAAAACTAAAACCCTGGTCTTAGCTCCGACCAACAGCACATCTAAAGGGAATTCCCCCCTAAAAGGCCTTCTTCCACCTAAAAAAAGAACCACAGAAAGAAGATTCATAAAAATAATTTTAGAGTACTCCGCTATAAAAAACATAGCAAAGGGACCTCCTGCATACTCTACGTTATACCCAGAAACTATTTCCGACTCCCCCTCTGTCAAGTCAAAAGGTGCTCGATTTGTCTCTGCCAAGGTTGATATTACCCACACTATAAAAAGAGGAAGACAAACTAAAACTAGCCAAGAGCCCTCTTGAGAAGCTTCTATCACCCTTAAACTAAACCCCCCTGAAAAAATAACTACTCTTAAAAGTATTAAACCCAACCTTATTTCATAAGATATAGTTTGAGCCACAGCTCGCACTGCCCCCAGAAAGGAATAATTAGATTTTGACGACCACCCTGAACCTAATAAAGCATAAACTGACAACCTTGATAAGCCCATCACCAGTATAAGTGAAAGTCTTATATTTAATAAACTATACCCCCCTATCGGAATAAAAGACCATAACAAAAGAGCTATGGCAATAAATAAAACCGGCGAAAGAAAGAAAATATAGGGAGACGCATTAGACGGCTTTAGCGTCTCCTTTATTAACAACTTTACCCCATCCGCAATAGGTTGTAACAGCCCAAAAGGCCCAACAATTTTAGGGCCCTTACGAAGCTGCATGTACCCCAAAACCTTTCGTTCCACTAAAGTTAACAGCGCTACCCCCAACAAAACCGGAATTATAAAAAATAAAGATTTTATTAACAATACTAATTCACTCATAACCAAAGGGGGGATTTGAGCCCCCGATAAAGAAAACTTAGACTTCTTGCATTTCTACTTTGCTACTTTAGCTTTTTATTATATATAATAATTTATTTGCCTTATTCCCGATTTCACAGAAACCCTCTAATTGGAAGTTAGAAATACTACTATACTTATAAGGCTGGTAGAAAAAGGAATTAAACCTTTTTTTCTAAATTTACAATCTACTGCATAACCTTTCTGCCATTCTACCAAAAGAACTAGTTAAACCATAACTTCGGACTGTCAGATCGACATTGTCAGCACTCACTCTGACGCTCTTTAAAAATAAAGGGAGGTATTTATCCTTCCATTCTCGAGGTATGAACCCAAAAGCTTATTATTAGCTTACTTTACTATTTCAGAGCAGAGCTTGACTAATTAAGCATTTCTTTTACACAGAAAAGATGTTTGTGCAAACCAAACTGCCCTGAAAAGTTTTGATGGGGTATCACCCACATCTATAGATTTGCAATCTAAAATGTTTACTTACACTACAAAACCCAGAGGTTAAAAAATTTCCATTTTTATTAAAAGCTTTGAAGGCTTTTAGTTTTTTTAACTTAAACCTCTTTATATATAGTGAATTTAGTTTAAAGATAAAACATTTGATTTGCATTCAAAAGCTCTAGGTTTAACCCCTAAAATTTACATAACTAAAAAAAGGACTCGAACCTTTGATAATAGAACCTAAATCTACTGCACTTACCCCTTTGCTATTCTAGCACTGAGTCGACAAGTATTGATCTTGCTATCTCCTGGTTAACGGCCAGCTGCCTTTCCACTAGGCTACAACCCACTAGAAAGTAGTATAACGGTAACACAAAGATCTTTGACTTCTTTAATATAAGTTCAACTCTTATCTCTCTAATCAAAGAAACAAAACTACATATTTGCACTTACAACTCCCAAAGTTGTTATTCTGATTCTAAATTATTCTCTGTTTATTCTATATATAGTAAAATTATAAACC